TCTAATTTTACAAAAAAGTTATCTTCTTGACCAATTTGACATGCTAACTCATGGCCTAAAAATGCCATTCGAATTGCTTCTTCAGCTGTTTGAGAACCTGCTGTATTAGGTAATAACCAATGTTTAGTCCAATCTAAATGATTGAAAAAACTTGTACTATCATTGTTTAAATTAGTAGGTAAACGTCTAATAGCGACTGTTACTATTTCACACTCACTTGCTGCAATGCTATTAACAGCAGCGTCCATGTTTTGGTACTTACCAGTACCAAGCATTAAACGTGAGTTAAAAAATTTTTCGCCAATTTTTAATCTATCAAAAGTAGAATCCATTTTTTAATCGTTAAAAAGTACTCCCCAGGTAGGATTTGAACCTACGACCAATCGGTTAACAGCCGATTGCTCTACCACTGAGCTACTGAGGATCTATATGTATATTATTTTATCAAAATAGAATAAATAAAACAATCTTAAATTAAAAAAGAAAACTTTTTTAATTTAAGGTTGTTTTATTAAGGATTAAAAATCGTAAAACATTATCATCAAGTTTTAAATTATATAAAAACTTGTTTAAATATTTAGGCATACTTGAGAAGTTTATTTGAATAAAATTACCTTTCTTTTGATTTTTAATCCAATATGCTAAGTCTCTTTTTCCTCGAGAAATTACAGAAATTTCTGAAGCACTCAAATTTTGCAATGCTTTAGCGTAATTAAAAGCCCACGTTTTTAATTCACTATCATTGAATTCTTCAGTAAGAAGAATCATCATCTCATATTTTACTAGTCCAGACATACTACAGTGATTTATAGAAATTAAAAAACATACTAACTCGAATCAGTTTCGTATGTCAATTTTTAGCAAAACTAATAATAATATTATTAGCCTTGCATTACTTTAAATTTATTTATTCTCTACGATTTCAATAGTTTCTTCATCTGCTCTTAGTTTTGGATCAACATGACTATAGTCAACATTTACAATAATGTTGTCATCAATATCAGCATCTACAATCAATTTAGTTTTTGGATATAACGGTTTAGCTAAAAACTCTTGTGCTAGATTATCTTCAAGTAATCGCATAACAGCTCGACGTAATGGTCGAGCTCCATAAATTGGGTCAAATCCTTGTTCAACTAAAATCTCTTTTACACCATTTCGTACTTCTAATTCGATCTCCTTCTCTTTCATTCGATTTTGCAATTGCTTAATCATAATTTCAGAGATTTGTTTTACATCTTGTCGAGTTAAATGACTAAAAACAATAATTTCATCTAGACGATTTAGGAATTCGGGTCTAAAGTATTTTTTTAATTCTTCATTTACTAAATAAGTTATTCGTTTAAATAATGTCGGGTCTATAACTGTATCATTTGCAGGAGCTAAGAAGTCAGAATTAATATCCAGTGTGCTTTGATTAGGTTTACGTGATTGAATACCGCTTTCTTTCTCGATGATTTTTGCCCCAACATTAGATGTCATAATAATTAAAGTATTTTTGAAATCAATTGTTCGACCTTTTGAGTCTGTTAAACGACCATCATCTAAAATTTGTAACAATAAGTTAAAGACATCTGGATGAGCTTTTTCAACCTCATCAAATAAAACTACTGTATAAGGCTTACTACGAACGGCTTCAGTTAGTTGACCACCTTCACTATAACCAACGTAACCTGGTGGTGAACCGATCAACTTCGCAACGGTATGTTTCTCCATATATTCTGACATATCTAAACGTACCATCGTTTCTTCACTACCAAACATATATGAAGCTAATGCTTTTGTTAATTCAGTCTTACCAACTCCTGTAGGCCCAGCAAAAATAAAACTTGCAATAGGTCGATCTGGGTTTCTTAACCCAACACGAGCTCTTCGAATTGCTTTTGAAACAGAAACAATCGCTTGATGTTGTCCTATTAATCGTTCATGTAAAATTTCTTCCATGTTTAATAGTTTTTTAGACTCAGTTTCTGATATCTTCGTCATAGGAATACCCGTCCAACCTGAAATCACTTCTGCAATATCTTCTTCCATTACCATATCAACATGAACGCGCTTTAAACCCGCTTTCTCATTAATTTGTAAAGCTTGTTTCATGATTTGTATTTGAATACGAACTTCCATCTCATAATCTAATAATTGCGAAGCTGTCTCATAATCTTGTTCACGAACAGCAATATCTTTTTCACTTAACGTTTCTTGAAGTTCATTTAATAATAATAAAATACCTTCAGGCAAACGCTTATTTTCTAATCGTACGCGGGAACCTGCTTCATCTAAAACATCAATAGCTTTATCTGGTAAATATCTATCTGCAATAAATTTATCAGCTAGAATCGCTGCTTGCTCAATAGCTTTGTCATGGTAACTTAAGCTGTGGTGGCGCTCAAATTTTGAGCGTAATCCCCGTAGAATATCAATTGTTACACCTATACTTGGTTCTTCTACTTGTACTGGTTGGAATCGACGCTCTAATGCAGCATCTCGTTCAATATATTTGCGATATTCTTCCATTGTTGTAGCACCTATACATCTCAATTTACCACGAGCTAAAGCTGGTTTTAAAATATTAGCGGCATCAACTGCGCCTTCTGCTGCACCAGCACCTACTAACGTATGAATTTCGTCGATTACTAAGATAATAGAATTATCCATTTGTGCCTCTTCAACTATACGTTTTAATCTTTCTTCAAATTCCCCACGATATTTTGTACCAGCAAGTAATGAACCTAAATCTAATGACATTATTACATTCCCTTCTAAAAAATTCGGAATGTCTTGTGTAAGAATTAATTGAGCTAACCCTTCTGCTACAGCTGTTTTCCCTACACCAGGTTCTCCAATAAGAACAGGGTTATTTTTACTTCGTCGTGCTAAAACTTTAATAACTTCAAAAATTTCTTTATCTCTTCCAATAACAGGATCTAATCTTCCTTCTACGGCATCTTTTGTAATATTATCCGTATATTCATCTAAAGTTGGCGTAGAACTTGCATCGCCATCACGGTCAAGAATCCGTTTTTCAGAATCGGTCAATGGACGTAATAATTCTTCTTGATTTTCTTTAATTAAAGATAAAACTTTATTTCGTAATTGAACTATATCAACACCAAGTTTTTCAATCGTTCTAATAGCAACCCCATCTTCTTCAGCAATCAAAGCTAATAAAATATGCTCTGTGCCTACATAATTTTGCCCTATATCTTTACCTTCTTGAACCGCCATCTCTAAAACTCTTTTAGCCCTAGGAGTAAATGGAATTTCAGAAGCAACAAAACCTGAACCACGACCTATATAGTTTTCAACTTCTTTACGTGCTTTTTTTAAAGTTACGCCTAATGATCGTAAAGCTTTTGCTCCTAATCCTTGACGTTGTCCAACAACACCTAAAAATAATTGCTCGGTCCCAACAAAATTATGTCCCATCCGACGAGCTTCTTCTTGCGAAAGCATGATGACTTTAATAGCACCTTCCGTAAATTTTTCAAACATAATTTTTATTTATTAATTTCCATACTATTAAGCTATTAACCACAGCTCTAAAAATCTATTCACTAATATGGGTTTATATCTAAAATTATACATATTTTAATAACAATTGTTATTATTTTTTCAGTTTGATACTATATATATATGTAAAACATTACTGATGGCGGTATGGCCAAGTGGTAAGGCAGTGGATTGCAAATCCTCTATCCCCAGTTCGAATCTGGGTGCCGCCTCTAAGAAACTTTAAAAGTTTTTTAAAAGTATTGCATTTAATAAACACTTTTGTTAATATAGTATTACCGCGTTGGGGACGTGGTGGAATTGGTAGACACGACGGACTTAAAATCCGTTGCCTAGTGATAGTGCGTGAGGGTTCAAGTCCCTCCGTCCCCATTATAGTTGAAAAAGAAAAAATTTCCATAAATAGATAAATAAGAGACTACTCAAAAAGTTTTTTAACTAGAAAAAATTTGTTATTTTTATTCGTAAAATTCTTTTATCTTAAAAATTCAATGCCTGAAAAATATTCAAAATATTTTTCAGGCATTGAATTTTTAAGATAAACATATACGATACAATACCCCAGAAGGTAAGTCAGATTTTGATAATAAATTAAAAACATCAATACTTGAGTCATGATAAATATCGATAACTCTTTTATGAATTCTTACTTCAAAATGTTCTCGCGAATCTTTATCGACGTGTGGAGAACGTAATACACAGTAGATACGTTTATCTGTTGGTAGCGATACCGTACCTACGCTAGTTAAATCAAGATTTTGTGTAAGATCAAGAATTTTTCTACACGAAGCCATTAAAACCTCATGATTGAATGATTCTAATCTTACACGAATTTTTTCATTCGAGTTCATAAATTAAATTAATTATTCAACAATTTTAGAAACTACACCAGCACCAATAGTACGTCCACCTTCACGAATAGCGAATCGCATACCATCTTCAATTGCTACAGGATAAATTAATTCTGCAGTCATTTTAATACGATCTCCTGGCATTACCATTTCTACAATGGTACCATCATCTGCCGTAAATTGTGTAATTGAACCTGTTACATCAGTTGTTCGTACATAGAATTGTGGTCGGTAGCCTGTGAAGAATGGAGTATGACGACCACCTTCTTCTTTAGTTAAAACATATACTTCAGATTCAAAACTTGTATGAGGAGTAATTGTACCTGGTTGTGATAAAACCATACCACGTTCGATATCCTCACGTGTAACACCACGTAATAAAATACCAACATTATCACCAGCAAAACCTTCATCTAATGTTTTCTGGAACATTTCAATACCAGTAATTGTTGTTGATTTTGTTTCACCAACACCAACAATTTCAATTGTATCACCAACTTTTACGATACCACGTTCAATACGACCTGTAGCTACGGTACCACGACCTGTAATTGAGAAAACATCTTCTACTGCCATTAAGAATGTTTTTTCTGTATCTCGTTCTGGTGTAGGAATATATTCATCAACAGCGTCCATTAAAGCAAAAATTTTATCTACCCATGGATTATCACCACGTTTAGTCGAAGGGTTTGACGTAATTGCTTCTAAAGCCTGTAATGCTGAACCTGGACAAATTGGAATATCATCACCTGGGAAGTCATAAGATGATAATAACTCACGAACTTCTAATTCTACTAATTCTAAAAGTTCCGCATCATCTACTTGATCTTCTTTATTTAAGAAAACTACAATATCAGGTACACCTACTTGTTTTGCTAATAAAATATGCTCACGAGTTTGAGGCATTGGTCCATCAGCAGCTGATACTACTAAGATAGCTCCATCCATTTGCGCAGCACCTGTAATCATATTTTTTACATAATCAGCGTGACCTGGACAATCTACGTGAGCATAATGACGAGTTTCTGTCTCGTACTCTACGTGAGCTGTATTAATAGTAATACCACGAGCTCTCTCTTCTGGTGCACTATCAATATCCGAGTAATCCTTTACAGTAGCAGAACCATTTAAAGCTAGAGTAGCTGTGATTGCTGCTGTTAAAGTAGTTTTACCGTGATCTACGTGACCAATTGTACCAATATTCACGTGTGGTTTTGTACGTTCAAACTTTTCACGAGCCATTTTTTAATTTCCTTAAAAATTTTTTAAATATATTAATATGTATAAAGCTTTTAGCGAGAAAAAAGAAAATTTAATATCTAAAATGGGCAAAAGCTTTGTTTGCTTCAGCCATACGGTGTGTTTCTTCTTTTTTCTTTATAGTATGGCCTATATCATTCGATGTGTCAATTATTTCACTCGCTAATTTAATTGCCATTGTTCTACCAACTCTTTGTCTTGAATATTGAATAATCCAACGTAAAGATAAATTAGTAGCGCGAAACGCACTAACTTCGACAGGAACTTGGTAAGTTGAACCCCCTATTCTACGTGCTTTAACTTCAACAACGGGACTAGCATTTTTAATTGCTTTTTCAAAAACAACTAATGGATCTTCCTTAGTTTTTGCTTTGATAATTTCGAAAGCTGCATTAACAATATTCTCTGCAACTGTTTTTTTACCTGATTTCAGAATACGTTGAATTAATAAACTGACTAAATAACTATTATATGTGCTATCAGCTTCAGGAAATCGTTTTTTTGATATATTACGACGAGACATAAGATAAATATTTTATAAGTTGAATAGTATTTAATAGAGCTTTACTTAATCTTTTATAATAATTTGAGAAATTCCTGATAAAATTTCTAAGAATAAAAAGTCAAATTATTATAAGATAAATTAAATTTAGATTATTATGCTTTTGGTTTTTTAGCTCCATATTTTGATCGACGTTGAGTCCGATCTTTAACACCCCCGCTATCTAATGTACCACGTACAATATGATAACGAACCCCTGGTAAATCTTTAACTCGACCTCCACGAATTAAAACAACTGAATGCTCTTGTAAATTGTGACCAATTCCGGGAATATATGCAGTTACTTCGAAACCTGAAGTTAAACGAACCCTTGCTACTTTTCGAATAGCTGAATTGGGTTTTTTGGGAGTTGTTGTATATACTCGGGTACAAACACCACGTCGTTGGGGACAATTAACTAACGCTGGTGATTTTGTTTTCTTTTTTATTTGTACCCTTCTTGAACGAACTAACTGTTGTATTGTTGGCATTTATTTTTAAATTCTTATATAAATATAAAATTAATTTTCTGGCGTTTCTAAACCATATTTCTTCATAAATCTTTCTACACGACCTTCTGTATCAATAATTGTAAGAGAGTCAGTATAAAAAGGATGATTCTTTAACCATACATCTACATTTAATTCGGGCTTTGTTGAGCCAACATAACAAATTAAATTTCCATCAAAAAATACTGGTGATTTTGGGAACCACTCTGGATGAATTTCGGCTTTTGGCATATTTCTTTTATAAAATGTAATTAACGTTTTGAATATTGTGGAGCTTTTCTAGCTTTTCGTAAACCATATTTTTTACGTTCTTTAATTCGAGCATCGCGTGTTAGAAGACCGTAAGGTTTTAAAATTGATCGGTTATTTTCATCAATTTTACATAATAAATTTGATAGGCCTAATTTAATTGAGTCAGCTTGACCTGTAAGCCCACCACCGCGAACTAAAACTGTAACATCATATTGAGTCTCTAAATTTAAAACTCTTAATGGCGCCCATACATCATTTAAATAGCTCGTATTATATTGTAAATATTTTTCTCCTGCGACTTTATTTATAACTAATTGCCCAGTTCCTGGTGTTAAAAATACACGTGCCACAGCTTGTTTTCTTCTGCCAATGCCAATTTTATCTTTTTGAAAAATTGATTCAATTTTAGTAGCCATAATTTTCTATAGTATCTTAATTCAATTCTAATAGGATGGGATTTTGTGCTAAATGTGGATGCTCAGAACCACTATAAACTTTTAATCGATTATAAAATTTTTGTCGTAATCCTTTTGGAAGCATATTGCGAACAGCACTTTCAACAATTCGTTGCGGCACTTTTTCAAAAAATATCTTTAATGAACTACCAGGTCGACCTGGGTTATATGCTCTATATTTTGCATGTCCAATTGTCCATGAATCTAATTGCATTTCTTCAGCATTAATTACAATAACATAATCACCAGCATCAACAGCTGGGTGGTAATCTAGTTTATGTTTGCCTTGTAAAACGCTAGCTACGATTGTTGATAATCGACCTAAAGGTTTTTCACTTGCATCAATGATATACCATTTTTTTTCGGTATAATGAGAACTTGGAATAAAAGTATCATTCATAATTTATTTATTGTTAATTAAAAAATAAAACTGATTATTTTAAGACTATTCCTAATTTATTTTTAAGAGTCATAAAAACTTCATCAGCGGATTTTTTACCAAAATTTTTTAACTCTTGTAACTTTTCAGGTGAATATTCTAATAAATCACCTATGGTATTAATTTGAGCTCGTTTTAAACAGTTATAAGCACGAACAGATAACTGTAGTTCTTCAATTGCAATATTGGTATGTGGATCTAATGAAGGTTCAACAACAGCCACTGTAGAATCTTGTATTTTTTGTGTGACTTTATTTTCCATTAATGAGTTGAAGAAATCAATAACGAGTTGTGAGGCTTCATAAATAGCATCTTCGGGTGAAATACTGCCATTTGTCCAAATATTTAAAATTAATCGGTCGCTTGCTTCATCTGTGTTATCGTAAATTGTTTCAATTTTGAAATCAACTTTTTGAACAGGCATAAAAATGGCGTCCATTTGTAAAAAGTCTTCATTTTTATGATGAAAAGTTTGATCTGCTAATCGGTAACCTGTTCCATATTCAAATTTAAACTCAATTTCTAACAAATTTGAAGTCGAAATTGTCGCTATGTAATGATTTGGATTAACGACTTCTAAAGTAGAAGGAAGTTCTATTAAATTAGCTGTTAAAACAGCAGGACCTTGAACCTTTAATCGACCAAATTGCGGTTCAAGTGTTGAGCTTTTTAGAATGATTCCTTTTAAGTTTAATAAAATTTCTAGGATATCTTCTCTTACACCTGTGATAACCGAAAATTCATCGCGAATTCCTGCAATTCTCACAGCTGTTATACTTGTTCCTCCCAAATCTCCTAATAGAATTCGTCTTAGTAAATTTCCAAATGTAATTCCTTGACCACAATTCAACGAATCGATCAAGAATTGTCCATACATAGTTCCGGATTCGGAAGTCTCTGATTTTATACATTTAATAGAAGGGTTTATCATGTTTAAATGCATTTTATTATTATTAAATTAAACTCGACGTCGTTTACGAGGACGGCATCCATTATGTGGTACAGGTGTAATATCTCTAATAGAGTTAATTTCTAACCCAGCACCTTGTACAGCTCTGATAGCTGTTTCACGACCAGAACCTTGACCTTTTACTAAAATTTCAACATTTTTTAATCCAAATCCAAAAGCTTCTAAACATGCTTTTTCAGCAGCTGTTTGAGCAGCAAATGGTGTACCTTTTCGAGCACCTTTAAAACCAGTACTACCAGCAGATGCCCAAGCAATTGTATCACCAGTTAAATTTGTAATTGTTACAATTGTGTTATTGAAAGTAGATTGAATATGAACAACTCCTGTCGTAGCGATGTTACGATCTCTTTTTGAGACTGTTTTGCGTATTTTTTGTGCCATAGTAAATAAAATCTTAAATTAATTTATTTCTTTTTACCCATTACTGTTTTTTTCGACCCTCTCCGAGTTCGAGCATTAGTACGACTACGTTGACCTCGTACTGGCAAACTAGTTCGATGTCTTTTCCCGCGATGACAATTAATTTCATTTAATCGTTTAATATTTAACCCATTGAATTTTCGTAAATCACCTTCTAATTTTAGATCGCTATTTTCCAATTCCGTACGTAAAGCAATTGTCTGTTCATTAGTTAGATCATTTGTTCTAGTTTCTGAGCTGATATTTGCTCGTTTAACAATCAATTTTGCAGTTGTTAAACCGATTCCATGAATAGATGTAAGAGCGTACTCAATTCTTTTATTTCTTGGTAAATCAATACCGACTAATCTTACCATGTATTTAATTCCTTGAAAATATTAACCTTGACGTTGTTTATGTTTTGCGTTTTCACAAATTACCATAATTTTTCCATGTCGTTTAATTAGACGACATTTATCACACATTTTTTTTACTGAAGGACGAACTTTCATATTTATTTTTCATTATTAATTTAATATTTACGGCGTTTTTTAATCAAACATATTGTTGTAAATATTTGATAAAAAAATACTTCGTATTTCTCTAGATAAATCTAAAACAACTCCAACTAAAATAAGTAATGATGTTGTCCCTAATCCATTAAAACTTGAGACTGGTAAAATAGCTTCAATAATATTTGGTAAAGTTGCTAACAATGCCAACATTATTGCACCTAATAATGTAACCCGTTTCATAACTTGTTTTAAATAGTAAGTTGTTTCGATTCCAGGTCGAACTCCCGGAATACTAACTGCCATTTTCTGTAATTCATCTGAGACATCTTTTGGATTTAACACAATATTCGAATAAAATGAACTGAAAACTAATATTAATGTAAAATAGCTAAGCCAATAAAAAATTTTTGATGATTGTAAAAACACAGGGAGTGTTAAAATAGGTAATAATCCTAAATTACTTACATAATTTGGAATTACTAATACAGCCGTCGTTAAAATAATTGGCATAACTCCAGCTTGATTAAATCTCAATGGAATATAATTATTCTCTGAAGCGGTTACGAATTTTGTCGATGTTTGACTCAGTTGTTTGGAAGAAATTAAGGGTACAATCCTAGCAGATTCTTGTAACAAAACAATTCCATAGATGGCAATAAAGAATAAAAGACCAATAATTGTCAGTACGCCAAAATTTAAATTTTCATTATTTTCTAGTATTAATTTTTTAATTAAATTTGGTAAACTTGAAACAATATTAGTATAAATCAGTAAAGAGGCACCATTTCCTAGCCCATGTTCAGTAATTAATTCACTGAGCCATAGCACAATCATTGCACCTGTAGTCAACCAAAGTATAATTTCGAAAGCCAAAAAGGGCGTCCAATTGAATAAGGCACGCTTTAAATAAAAAGCGATACCTGCACTTTGTATAACTGCCCAAATTAATGTTATTAAACGTGTCACACGATTGATTGTTCTTTTTCCTTCACTTGAGCCTTCTTTTTGAAGTTTCGCTAATTTTGGTATCGTCTTCACTAATAATTGCATCAAAATAGAAGCATTGATATAAGGGAATATATTTAATGTAAATAATCCGATAACAAATGTATCATTTCCTGAAAAAGTACTAACTAAGCTTCGTGTTAAAGAGTGTCGTTGAATATAAAAAGAAAGATACCCATTATCGATTCCAGGAACTGGTAAAAATGTTCCTAATCGAATAAAAATTAAAATGCCTAAACTTATTAAAAGACGTTTTAGTAGAATGTTATTATCACTCGTTTGTTTCATTGACATTTTTAAATTTTTAAATAATGTAACGATTTTTTATAATAAATTTAAATCTCGTTTTTTCGATACTTGCGATTTTGTTGTTAAATTACTTAATGCACAAATAGAAGCACGAGCATTATTTAATAAATTGTCAGACCCTAATTGTTTTGCAATAACATTTTTGATACCACTTACTTCTAATACTGTTCGTACAGCACCACCTGCAATTACACCTGAACCCTCGATAGACGGTCGCATAATAATATTACAAGCGCCGAAATTACCTTTTACATTATGAGGAATTGTTAAAGTTTTTGTAATTGGCACTTGAATTAAATTTTTGCGAGCATCTGTTTTCGCTTTTTTAAAAGCATTAACAACGTCATCAGCTTTAGATACACCAACACCAACTTGGCCTTTTTCGTCCCCAATTACTACAATTGCACGAAAACTTAACTTTTTACCACCTTTTGTAACTTTTGATACTCGACTAATTTTTATCAAACGTTCAATAAATTTTGGTTCTGTATTATTCTCAACTCTTCGTGAATTTTTTTTTATTTTATTAACTTGTTTTGGATCGGTACTCATAAAAATTTATTACATTTATATTTTAAAAGTTATTAGTTAAAACTTTAAACCTCCAGCACGAGCTCCGTCAGCTAATGCTTTAATTCGACCATGGTAGAGATAAGGGCCACGATCAAATACAATTTGTGTTATATTTTTTTCAATACTAAGTTTAGCTAATTTTTCACCCATTAATCGAGACGCTTCACATGTACGACCATTTTTGATTTCAAGTTTAAGCTCACTATCTAAAGTTGAACAAGCTACTAATGTATGAGCTTTTGTATCATCAATGATTTGTGCATAAATATTTTCGTTAGAACGAAAAACTGATAACCGTGGTCGTTCAGCAGTACCTTTAATTAATCCGCGAACTCGATCCCGTTTCAACTTTTTAAATTTTTGTGGCTTTAATTTTTTATTTTTATCTTTAAGCTTTAATAAAACTCGTTTTGAAAATTTCATATTTTTATTCTTACTATATCAAAATTAAATAAACGATTGTTTAATTTTTATTTCCCAGATTTCCCAGCTTTTAATTTTACAACTTCACCTGCGTAAAGAATACCTTTTCCTTTATAAGGTTCAGGCTGACGCCATGCTCGAATATTAGCAGCAAATTGACCTAATTTTTCTTTATCACAACCTTTTATATTTAAAGTAGTATTTTGAACTACTTCAACTTTAATATCCTCTGGAATTTCTATTTCAACCGGATGACTATAACCTAAATTTAATACTAAGTTTTTACCTTGGACAGCTGCTCGGTACCCAACGCCTTTTAATGTGAGAGTAATATTAAATTGTTCTGAAACACCGATTATCATATTGTTTATTAGTGTACGGTGTAGTCCGTGTAATGCTCTACCTGTTCGTGTACTACTTTTTAATTCTACAATTAAACTACCGTCGTTCTGTTGTACGGTCAAGATTTCAGGGATCGAATTCGATAAAGTTCCAAATTTTCCTTTTACGATAATTTCTGATCCATTACAATTGACATCAACAGCATCTGGAATTTTAATTGGTAATTTTCCAATACGTGACATAAAAATTACTCCTGTTACCAAATATAACATAAAATTTCACCACCAATTCCTAGTTCCCTAGCTTTTTGGTTTGTCATTACCCCTTTTGAAGTTGAAAGAATAGCAATTCCTAAATTACCTAAGACGTTAGGTAAATTATTTGATTGTTTATAAACACGTAAACCCGGTTTACTTACGCGTTTAATTGTTGAGATAACTGGTTCACGCAACTTACCTTTATACTTTAAGGAAATTAAAATTGATTTGAACTTAATTTCATCGTAAATTTCATAATCTTCAATATACCCTTCATCTTTTAAAATCTGTGTAATAGCTAAAGACATCTTTGTTGAGGGAACTTGTACAATTTGATGTTTTACAAGATTTGCATTTCTAATTCGGGTTAACATATCTGAAATAGTATCATTAACCATAAATTTCTCCTTTAATATTTTTTGCTCTTATCTACTTATTGAGACCAACGTTTACGACGTAAATGTTTTTTTCGATCCCAAATTTGGCTGACTTCTTGTAATGAAGAATATTTATCATAATAACCAGAATCATTTAATGGGAATCGTAAGAATTTTAATAAAATCATTCCGCTTAAAATATTATTAAATGTTGTTTTCTTTTCAGTGGAATCAATTACTAATGTAATTGTCATACCTTGAATTTGGTCTACATCTTCATAGTCAATTTCTGGAAAAATTAATTGTTCTTTTAATGCAAACGTATAATTTCCAGCTTTGTCAAAGCTTCGCATTGATAACCCACGGAAATCCCTAATTTGAGGGAATGTAAAGAAAATTAATTTCGTTAAAAAGGTATACATTTTTTCTCCTCTTAACGTCACTGTTAAACCTAATTCCATGTTATCACGAATTTTAAACCCAGCGATAGCTTTTTTAGCTTTTGTGATTACTGGTTTTTGACCTGTAATCTTAGTAAATTCTTCAATACTTTTTTTCAAAATATTTGTATTTTGTGCGGATAACCCTAACCCTCGATTTATTTGAATTTTTTTCAATTTTGGGACTTTATGAATATTTCCAAACAATTCCGAGTTATTATTTTGTAAAACGGGCTTTATTCCTTTTTCATATTCTTGTTTTATATTATCTAATAGACTATTTATTTCAGCCGTCTCAGCTAATGAATTCTGATTACGCATAAGATTAAATATTAAGACTCTTTATGAATTTAATTGAACATTTGAATGATGAATCGGAGCTTCAAATTGTTTAATTTCTCCAACTTCATTTTCTTGATTTGGTTTAACATGTTTAAACTTGAAATTTATGCCCTTGACAACTATTTTTCCAGTACTGCGATCAATTTTTAAAACTTCACCAGTTTTATTTTTATCAGACCCAGAAATAATTTTAACATTATCCCCTATTTTAACATGAATTTTCTGCATTCGTTGTAATTTTGCCATCTAAAGAACCTCCGGTGCTAACGAAACAATTTTTGAATAATTTTTATCACGAATTTCTCGTGCAACAGGCCCAAAAACACGTGTTCCACGTGGATTATTATCTAAATTAACAATTACTGCGGCGTTATCATCAAAACGAATGTACATTCCATCTTGACGTCTAATGGTTTTTGATGTTCTAACAATAATGGCACGAACAATATCTGAACGTTTAATTGGCATATTTGGTAAAGCTTCTTTAACAACACCTATAATAGTATCACCAATTTTTCCATATTTTCGGTTTCCACCTAATACACGAATACACATAATTTTACGTGCGCCTGTATTATCAGCTACTGTTAATATTGTTTGTGGATATATCATATAAAATTTAACCTTAACTAATTAAAGATGATTTTGAAATTATCTTATTTAATGTCCAACGTTTCCGCTTACTAAGAGGTCGACATTCTTGTACTAAAATTTGATCTCCAATATTACATTCACTTTTTTCATCATGAACTAAATATTTTCTTGTTTTTACAACTGTTTTCGCATAAATCGGATGTGGGTACCGATTTTCAACTTTTATGACAACAGTTTTGTTCATTTTATCACTTATAACAATACCAATTTTTTCTTTGACTGGCATCTAAACTCCTTACTTTTGGTTATACTTTTTTCTTCTAAACAATTTAAAAGGTAAAGAATATTAATTATTCTTCACTTGTTTCTAATCGAGTCGTTAAAATTGTTTTTAGCTGGGCTAAACGACGTTTTGCATGTTTAAATTCATGTGGCTTAAAAGATTGACGTGTCGCTTTTTTAAATCTTAATGTGAAAAGTTCTTTTTCTGTTTTAATAATTGATTCGGAAATCTCAGAATTTGAAAGCATAGTAACATCTTTAAATTGAGGTAAACTCATATTTATTTTATTTTGTCTCTAATAATAAATTTTGTTTTGATTGGTAATTTGTATGCCGCTAGACGAAATGCTGCGCGTGCAACTTCTTCTGGAACAGAAGCTATTTCAAAAATAATTGTCCCAGGTCTAACAGTAGCAACCCAATAATCAACAGCCCCTTTACCTGAACCCATACGAGATTCTGCTGCTCGAGCTGTAACAGTTTTGTCGGGAAAAATTCGGATCCAGAGAGAGGCGCCCCGTTTTGTATAGCGCGTAATTGTTCGTCGAGCAGCTTCAATTTGACGAGAAGTAATCCAAGTAGGTTCTATTGCTTGTAAACCGAAATCTCCGAAAGAAACTTCATTTCCTCTTCTTGCTTTGCCACGCATTCGACCACGATGAAATTTTCTATATTTTGTTCGTTTTGGACTTAACATAATAAATTTTTTTTTATTTTTTTATGATTTTAGTGTTTAATTAAAAGCTTATTTTTTTAAAATTTCATTTTTAAATAACCAAACTTTAACACCTAAAACACCATAAATCGTGTTAGCTTCTTTCGTTGCATAATCAATATCTGCGCGTAAAGTTTGTAACGGAACTCTACCTTCTCGAATCCATTCACTACGAGCAATTTCAGCCCCATTTAACCGTCCAGATACTTGAATTTTAATACCGCTAACTTGATCTTCTTGTGCACATTGCATTGCTTCACGAATTGCTCTCCGAAATGCTACACGATCTTCCAATTGTTTCACAACTAAATCGCCAATTAAAGAAGCATTTAAATTAACTTTTTCAACTTCTAAAATATTAATGGTAACTTGACGGTTTTCTGGCAACAATTTTTTTATATTTTGTAACAAAATTTCTATCCCTAACCCATTATCACCAACTAATGCACCTGGTCGACCTGTTTCAATATTTAGTTCAATTTGATCATTTAAACCATTTCGGTTGATCTTAATATCTGAAATACTTGCTGTTTTTGTTAATTTTGTTAAATAAGTACGAATCTTATCGTCTTCTTCTAATAATGTTGCATATTTATTCAAATTAGCATACCAAGATGATCTATGCTCTTGTGTAATTCCTAATCGAAATCCTAATGGATGTGTTTTTTGGCCCACCGAATTAATCCTTTTAATTAAAATATAATTTTATTGGGTTTATTATTCTGCTTCTTTAACAATCACAGTAATGTGACATGTAGGTTTTAAACGCGCATAAGCCCGGCCCTGTGCACGTGGACGCACTCGCTTTAATGTCGGCCCTTCATCAGCATACACAGTGTCAATAATTAATTTTCTTTTATCTAAATTAAAATTGTTTTGTGCATTGGCTGCTGCAGAATGTACAACCTGCCAAACAGGACCACCAGCACCATAAGGTAAAAACTCTAAAATCATTAAAGCTTCTTGATATGACCGTCCACGAATTTGATTTAAAACACGTCGAACTTTATGGGGTGACATTCGGATATATTTTGCTACCGCTTTAACGGATTGAGTATTAGTCATAAAATATTTATCTCGATTTTTTAATTCCTATGTTTTAGACTTAAAAAGTATTTTTTGCTAAAACTTTTAATTATTTAATATTTATTTTGAGCTCAAACGTAAATGCATAATATTTGAGGATAAAACTTCTTACCTTATTGAAGAATTTAGATTGTCAAAAATTGACTAAATCAGAATTAGTATTTATTACCATAATGATTCTCTTTTTAACGGAGCGTCTTTATATTCAAACCCGATTTTTATAATAATCGTATATTTACTAGTTAAAATTTGTTTATTTTGGTGAATAAATCGATTCGTATCTTCTGTTTTAGTTATATAGACATCATCTACCCATAATTTTAACAAGTTTGCGTAATGATTATTTTCTGTATAAGTCACAGCTGAATATAAAAGTTGTAAAATATAATTTTTTTCTACGACATTTGTCATATTCGAAACTATTTCTATCGCTTTATAAAAAGAACGTTTACGAAGACTTTTCAAGATTTTGATAGTATTTTGAGATGAAACATTTTTATTTTTTGTTGTTAACGTTACAAACTTTAAAATCATTGGATTCGGTGAAACACGAAAAAAATCTTTGCATCGAGGATGTTGTAAAAGTCTTGTCATAATTTATTTTTAACGTTTTGTTTTTTTATCGGTTTTGATATGCGATCTAAATGTACGTGTTGACACAAATTCCCCTAATTTATGACCAACCAGTTGATCAGAAATGAAAATTGGAACATGTTGTTTTCCATTATAAATCGCAATTGTATGACCAACCATATTTGGAAGAATAGTTGAACTACGTGACCAAGTAATAATTGTGTCTTTTTTCTCTGAACCATTCATTTTATCAATCTTTTTCAATAAATGATATGCAACAAAGGGACCTTTTTTTAACGATCTTGACATAGATATTTATAATTTTTTGTAATTTTTTACGGTTAAATAACTTTTTATTTACGACGTAGAATATATGCACTACTTGCTTTTTTTGCTTTTCGTGTTTTTATACCTAAAGCTGGCTTACCCCAAGGAGTTAAAGGACGAGTTCTACCAATTGGAGCACGACCTTCACCACCACCGTGTGGATGATCACACGGATTCATTACAGACCCACGGACAGTAGGACGTTTTCCTAACCATCTAGTTCGACCGGCTTTTCCACTTCTTACTAAGAAAGCATCATTGAAGCTAATTTCTCCAATCGTTGCAAAACATTCTTTTCTAATTAATCGAATTTCTTTCGAAGGTAAACGTAATGTAACATAATCTCCTTCTTTCGCAAGAATTTTAGCGGATGTGCCTGCTGCACGAACAATTTGAGCACCACGATTAGGAATTAATTCAATATTATGAATAGAAGTCCCTAATGGAATTTTTTCTAAAGGTAAGGAATTACCTATATTTAAAGGTGCATCAGGGCCCGAAATAATAGAGTCGCCTACTTCTACAAGATTTGGATGTAAAATATATCTTTTTTCTCCATCCTTATAATTTAAAAGAGCAATACGAGCGTTTCTATTCGGATCGTATTCAATTGAGCTAACAACTGCTTCTATATTATGTTTATTTCTTTGGAAATCGATTAAACGATATCTTTTTTTGTGACCACCACCGCGATGACGAATCGTAATTACCCCACGATTGTTACGACCTTTTTTTCTATGATTTTTTCTGATTAACGTGCGCTCTGGTTTAGATTCTGTAATCGTCTCAAATGACGATAACGCGCGATTCCGTGTTCCGGGTGTGTATGACTTATAAGGACGAATACTCATAAACGGTTAATTTTTATAATGTTTAATTTTCTGCGAATAAGTTTATTGTATCACCTTCTGCTAACGTTACAATAGCCTTCTTATAATGTGACTTCCATCCAACGTATTTACCAACACGTCGTTTTTTCTTTGGAAGGTGACAAGTGTTAACTTTTATAACTTTAACATCAAATAAATCTTCAATAGCTGCTTTAATTGTAATTTTATCTGAGTTTGGAGTGACAATAAAACTATATTGATTATTTTCTAGTAATCGAGTTGCTTTATCCGTAATAAGTGGATATTTAATATTATCAGCACTACTACTAGTAAGGTATGAAGAATTAATCACAATACGTCTCCTTAATCTTATTTAATGCTAATGGCGTTAGTATAATTTGTTTTGCTTTTAATAAGCTTAGTGTATTTAAATTAGATGCTAAAATTAAGTCAACATTTTTAATATTTCTCGTCGAAAGTTTTAGAAAGTCGGTCTTTTTATCAACAATAACTAATATTTTTTGATTTAAATCTACTTTCCAGTTTTGACATAATTCTGAAAAAGCCTTTGTTTTTGGTGTATCAGAAATAATTTCTAAATCATTAATTACTGAAATTTGATTACGTTTGTTATAAAGTAACGTTTGAATTGCTAATCGTCTTTCTTTTTTATTTAATTTGATTGCAATTGTTCGAGGTTTTGGTCCAAAAGTAACACCACCCTTTTTCCATAACGGTGAACGATTTGAGCCCGCTCGTGCTCGCCCAGTACCTTTTTGTTGCCATGGTTTACGTCCACCACCACGTACTTCAGCACGAGTTTTAGTTGAAACTGTTCCTTGTTTTCTTTGAATTTGTTGTCTAGAAATATCTTTATAAATTAAATAATTTCCTGAGTCTTCAACAACTTTTAATTCTAAAGTTTCTTGGTTTCCTAACGTTTGACCCTCTGTGCTTAATACATCATAAGTTACAAATTTTTGAACAGTCATAGTTGTTTTTGCTGGATTGATTGTTTATATAGTAGAAAAAATTATTTTGAGGAAACAATACTTAATAAATTACCAGGTTTACCAGGTACTGATCCTTTTACAACCAAAATATTTTCTTCACTGTTTATTTGTATAATTTTCAATTTTTTAATATTAGTAATTTTGTTTCCTAATTGACCGGCCATTCTTTTACCAGGTAATACTCTGGCAGGTGTTGCACTCATACCAATCGAACCTGGTTGTCTATGGTTTTTTGAACCATGGGTCATAGGTCCACGCGTAAAATTATGACGTTTTTGTAACCCTGAAAAACCTTTACCTGAGCTCTTTCCTGTTATGTCTACTTGAGTTACAGAAGAAAAAGTATCAACGTTTAATATTTGACCTACTTCAAAGTTTTCAGGATCGTCTATACGAAATTCTTTAAGATATTTTAATGGTTGGATATTTGATTTTTGTAAATGCCCTAATTCAGGTTGTGATAAAGATTTGTTTGAGACATTTCCATATCCGACTTGAATAGCATTATATCCGTCTTTTAAATTAGTTTTAATTTGTGTTATTACACATGGCCCAATTTTTAAAACAGTAACTGGAATAATATTTCCTGCTTCGTCAAAAATTTGAGTCATACCGATTTTATTGCCTAATAAACCTACTGACACAATATTTCTCCAATTTATACGTATATTAATTTTTGAATTTTTAATAAAAATAAAATATTTGTAAATATCTTATTACTCGTATAATTTAAAAAATTTTCAATGTTTTGTCTAGATAAGTTATATATAAATTGTTATACATTTATATCTATATATATATATTTTATTACGGTTATTATAATTTAATTCTCAACCCTTGAATTATTTATAATAAATAAATAAATAATAATAAATAAATAAATAAATAATATGGCAAAAGTTGTAGGTATTGATCTAGGAACAACGAATTCAGTTGTTGCAGCTATTGAAGGCGGTAAACCAACGGTAATTACAAATGCTGAAGGTTTAAGAACAACTCCTTCCATCGTTGCATATACAAAAAAAGAAGAATTATTAGTAGGGCAAATTGCAAAACGACAGGCTGTCATCAATCCTGAAAATACATTCTTTTCAGTAAAACGTTTTATCGGCTCAAAAGCTGCTGAGATTTCAACAGCTTCAAAAGAATTACCGTATAAAGTTACTGAAGATACAAATGGAAATGTTAAGCTTAAATGTTCATCTTTAAATAAAGATTTTAGTCCTGAGGAAATTTCAGCTCAAGTATTACGAAAATTAATTACTGATGCAAGTACGTATTTAGGGCAAGATGTAACACAAGCAGTTATTACGGTACCTGCTTATTTTAATGATTCACAACGACAAGCTACAATTGATGCGGGTAAAATTGCAGGTGTTGAAGTATTAAGAATTATTAATGAACCAACTGCGGCTTCATTAGCTTATGGATTAGATCAAAAACAAAATGAAACTATTCTTGTTTTCGATTTAGGTGGTGGTACTTTTGATGTATCTATTTTAGAAGTTGGCGATGGGATTTTTGAAGTATTGTCAACAGCTGGTGACACGAAATTAGGTGGTGATGATTTTGATAAAGTCTTAGTAGATTGGTTAGTTGATGAATTTAAAAAAGCTGAAAATATCAATTTAAAAGATGATATGCAAGCGTTGCAACGTTTAACAGAAGCAGCAGAAAAAGCTAAAATGGAATTATCAACAGTTGAGAAAACAAAAATTCATTTACCTTTTATTACAGCAGATAAAACTGGTCCAAAACATATTGAAACAGATTTAAGTCGAGATTTCTTTGAGGATTTATGTAAAGATTTAATAAATCGTTGTCGTATTCCAGTAGAAAAGGCACTAACAGACGCACGTCTAGAAAAAGATAGTATCAACGAAATCGTATTAGTTGGAGGCTCAACTCGAATTCCTGCTGTTCAAAAATTAGTTGAATCAATTATTGGTAAAAAACCTAATCAAACGGTAAATCCAGATGAAGTAGTTGCAATTGGTGCAGCGATTCAAGCAGGAATTTTAGCAGGTGAAATCAAAGATATTTTATTATTAGATGTCACTCCATTATCATTAGGGGTGGAAACTTTAGGTGGAGTAATGACAAAAATTATTGCTCGTAATACGACAATTCCAACTAAGAAATCCGAAATGTTTTCAACTGCGGTTGATAATCAAACAAACGTAGAGATTCATGTTTTACAAGGTGAACGTGAATTAGTTTCAGATAATAAAAGTTTAGGAAACTTTAGATTAGATGGAATTCCAGCAGCTAATCGAGGTGTTCCACAGATTGAAGTAACATTTGATATCGATGTAGACGGACTTCTTTCAGTAAAAGCAAAAGAAGTTGAAACAGGAATTGAACAATCTGTTACGATTCAAGGCGCTTCAACATTAAATCAAAGTGAAGTTGATCAAATGATTAAAGATGCCGAAGAATACTCAGGGGTAGATCAAGAGAAACGAAAAAACATTGAATTAAAAAATAATGCAGATGCTATTTGTTATGAAGTAAATAAACAATTATTATTAGCAAAAGATCAAATTTCTTCAGAAAAAGAAGAAAGTATAAAAACGTTAATTGAAAAAACAAAAGAAAGTAGTAAAGAAGAAAATTTTGTTGAATTAGAACAGAAAATTGAAGAATTGAAAGTGGAGTTACAAGAATTAATGACACTTACTGCAGCGCCAGAAGAACAATAAAATATGAGGTTTTTAATAAAATCAAAATTTTTAGAAATTTTGATTTTATTAAAAACCACTTATCCTAATTTTGAATGATGTTTGCTTTTTTTAATAAATAAACGACAGTTTCTGTCGGTTGAACACCATTATCTAACCATTTCGTAATTTTCTCAGCATCAAATTTTGATTGCTTAGTTATAGGACTATAAAATCCTACTTCATCAATCGTTCGACCATCTCTTCTTGTCTCTGCAGTCACAACAACTAAACGATACGAGGGTTGTCGTTTTCGACCAAATCTTTTTAAACGTAATTTTAGCATATCATTATATTTATATAGTTAATAATTAAAAAAGTAATTTCACCGATAATTTCTAACGACGAGAATAATATTCAATTACAAGTAATTCATCTAATTCAAGTAAAACATCTTCACGACTACAATAATTTAAAACTTTAGCTTCTAATTTTTCCTTATCGATTTTTAAATGTGATGGTGTCTCAACAAGTCGTGTTAGTTTTAAATTTTCTTCAACTAATTTTTTGGAAGCAGCTTTTTGTTTAATACCGATAACATCATTAATTTTACATTGGAAACTAGGAATATCTACTACTTCACCATTTACAGTAATATGACCATGATTAACTAATTGACGGGCGCCATTCATAGTTGGTGCAAAACCAAGTGTAAAACATATTGTATCTAATCTCATTTCTAATAATTGAAGTAAAATTAGACCTGTTACCCCATCTCGACGACGCGCTTCTTTTACATATCTAAATAACTGACTTTCAGTTATCCCGTAATTATATTTTAATTTCTGTTTTTCTTCTAGACGTAAACCATATTCCGTCACTTTTTTATTACCTGTGCTACCTTGCCCATGTTGTCCTGGTCTAGCTTTTTTCTTTGATTGTTTTGCAGTTAAACCAGGTAAATTTCCTAAACGTCTTGTAATTCGTAAACGAGGTCCACGGTACCTTGCCATAATTAATTTTTAATTTCGAGATTAATTTTCTTAATTTTAAAATTCAAACATTCTAATAGGGCGAACGATCGGACTTGAACCGACGAATGGTGGAACCACAACCCACTGCCTTAACCACTTGGCCACGCTCGCCGAAAATAATATTGTTTATACAATTACTTTAACAATTTAGATTGCAGAAAGTCTAGCCCCTTAATATAATTTTAAAATTGTACCTTATAAAAATTAAAAAATGTTAAGCACAAAATTGGATATAAAAAAATTTTTTATAAATGAACAAGAATATTATTCTACGGATAATTTTACTCTTCTTGATGTGTTGCAATATTTGAACTTTAATACATCTCTTTCGGTTGTGGAATATAATGGCTACATTATAACGAAAAAATCTTGGAAAAATATTATAATTAAAGATCTAGATCAAATTGAAATAGTTACAATTGTTGGTGGTGGGTAGATAATTCTTAGCGAATTATCTACGTGTTAAATTCGTTGCATAATTTGATATTTTTCTGTAAGTTTTAAAACAATCAAATTAACAATTTTCTCCACTTCTTCAGTCCGTAAAGTTTTTTGAGATGACTGAAATACTAATTGAATACATAAACTTGTTTTATCTAAGGGAATCGAATCACCTTTATATTCATCTAATAGATTTATTTCGGTTAATAAATCTGTTCCGATTTCAGATATAAACGTTCTAATTTCAGAAAAAAGAATCGTCTGATTTAAAACAATTGATAAATCTTTAACGATTTTTGGATACGATGAATAAGGTTTATATAATGTTAATTGATTAGTATTTAATTTATTTTTTAAGAATTCAAAATCTAGTTCAAACAAATAAGTATTTGATGGAATATCTAATTCGTTAATTAAATTTGGATGAACTTGACCAAAAATCCCGATATATTCATTTTCTGTTGAATAAAATGTAATAGTTTTATGAGGATGTAAAATTGTTTCATACTGATTTCCAAATATTTGTTTTTCGAAAATGCTAATTTGTAGTTTCGAAAAGATATCGTTAATTTTCCCTTTTGCCTCAAACCATGATAAATCGAATGACTCGTTTGACCAAGTAGATTTACTATTGAAACCACCTAAGACACCGCTAACACATTCTTTCTCGGAGTAATCCCCTTTTATATCTCCTGAAAAAATATGACCAAATTCAAAACCTTCAACCGATCGATTTCCTTGTTTTAAATTTGATTCAATTGATTGCACTAAGCCTATTAAAAGTGTTGTTCTTAATTGACTTACATCTTTTGTTAATGGATTTATTAATGAAATTAGTTGTTGACTTGTTTGATTTTCTACTAAAGAATACTGAACTAATTCAGTTAAACCTTCACTTAAAAAACATGTTATTAATTTTTTTCGAGCTTGATAACTGATATCTTCTTTCCCAACATTGGTCATGTTTGGTAACTCAGTAACAAAATTATTGAATCCATGTAAACGACCAATTTCTTCAATAATATCAATCTCTCTGGTTACATCATTACTTCGAACTGCAGGAACTTTAATAAACCAACTCGATGTTGAGTCTTCAAATTTATTATCAAATTCCAATTGTTTTAAATAGTTTGAAATTTGAGTAATTGATAAATTATTTGTTTTTTTCGTCGTATTATTGGTTATTGGTCCTAAAATTTCAATAACATTTTTATATGTTAATGTTATCGGTTTAATTTGTTTTGGTGTTATTTGCCCGATATTTTCAATTTGATAATTGATTTTAGGATTATTAATTTTTAATAAATTTAATAATCGACATATTGCTTGAATAAAACGAGAATTGTTTAATTCTTTTTCATATCTTGCTGATCGTTCTGTTCGAATTCCTAAATTTCGTGAAGTTTGACGGATCGTTTTTGAATCAAAAATTGTTGCTTCAATAAGAAAAGAACTAGTTTTTCCATCACAACTATAATTTTTATTTTGAATGATTCCACCTACACTTAAAATAAGATTATTAGCATTAACTGTTAAAATAGGTTCTGTTAATTCATATTTAACATCATTTACTCCAATAAAAGAAGAATTTTTATTATTCGTTGTTAACTTGTATGTAATATCGTCATTAGCAATATCTTTTTTAATTTTATTGAAATCATAAAACTCGAATGGATAACCTGTTTCTAATAATAAATAATTTTGAAAATCACTAAGACTATTTGTAGGTTGAATGCCAGAGCTTAATAATTTCTGTTTTAACCATTTAGGCGATTCTAAATTTTCAATATTTTCAGCTCGAATCAAAATAAAATCTGAACAACCTTTTATATTCAACGGCTTAGATTTTGCAAAAAGAGTTTGTAAAATCTGCTCAGAGGTACTATTATCAACAGATAATGAATTTTTCTGAATAGATTGATCAGTTAATGCTGCGATTTCTTTTGAAATACCGTTTATGGATACACTATCTGTCCGATTGGCTGTTGCTGAAATTTCAAGGATAATGTCTTTTTTCTCATCGACAATAATTTGAAATATATCTTCAACTTCAAAACCGCCTAATGTTAATTTCTCAATTAAAATTTCTAAATTAATGTCTCTAATATTTACTAATTCATTAATCCAATTTAATGATACACGCATTGATAATAATTTCTCTGATTTTTCTAATTAATTTGCTTTTGTAAAAACTAAACCGTTACTATCACCATAACGTTCCATAAATCGCATAAAACGATCCCAAGCCTCTGGGCTTTTCATAATGTAAATTGACTCAATAGTCTCAGGTTTTCCGTTTATGAATCGGGCATTTACATCTCGTGTTTCAAGAATCCCTTCTTCGTCAATTAAATACATTCCTGTAATTTCTCCTTCTTTTGCTGTCTTTTTATCTAATATATTAGGGTTTTTAAATTTGAATGTAGCCGTACCTGTACTACCATCTCGTGAACGAGTTAATCTAACATCAGGCAATACTGTTTCATTGATGCCTCTTATAAATTGAATATGTACATTCATCTGATAATCCTTTTTTTGAACAGGCTTTTTATATCTAATTTTATAAAAAGCTTTTCTGTCTTAAAAACTGGGGTGGCAGGATTCGAACCTACGAATGGCGGAGTCAAAGTCCACAGCCTTACCGCTTGGCGACACCCCAAAATAATAATGCGATATTTAGCTTATTTAATAAGTTAAATTTTTGAATATTGGGCAAGAAGGGATTCGAACCCCTGACACCGTAGTTCGTAGCCACGTGCTCTAGTCCACTGAGCTACAAGCCCAAACCGCATTATGTTATATATATATATTACTAATAATAGTTGATTTTAGTAAAGGTTTTTAAAAAATTTTTTAAATTTTTGTCTTTTTGCTTGCAAGATAGTAATTATTTACTCTAAAGTAATATTTCAAACAGAAAATTTTAATTTAATTAATTTATGTCCAAAAAAATTTTATATCAAGATAATGCTCGACGTGCGTTAGAACGCGGAATGGAAATTATGGTTGAAGCAGTTTCTGTAACTCTTGGTCCAAAAGGTAGGAATGTTGTTTTAGAAAAAGCTTATGGCTCTCCGCAAATCGTAAATGATGGAGTAACCATAGCAAAAGAGATTATTTTAGAAGATCATATTGAAAATACCGGAGTATCATTGATCCGTCAAGCAGCTTCAAAAACAAATGATGTTGCAGGTGATGGTACTACAACAGCTACAGTTCTAGCTTATGCTATGGTTAAAGAGGGATTAAAAAATGTTGCTGCTGGAGCAAATCCTATTTCAATTAAATTAGGAATGGAAAAAGCTGCTCAATATTTAGTGACTCAAATTAATGAGTTTGCTGAGCCTGTAGAAGATATTGAGTCAATTAAACAGGTTGCATCAATTTCAGCTGGAAATGATGAAGTCATTGGTTCTTTAATTGCAGATGCTTTGGCTAAAGTCGGAAAAGAAGGGGTAATTTCGTTAGAAGAAGGGAAAGGAATTACTACGGAATTAGAAATAACTGAAGGGATGAAATTAGAAAAAGGTTTTATTTCACCTTATTTTATAACAAATACTGATAAAATGGAAGTTTCATATGAAAATCCTCTTATTTTATTGACGGATAAAAAAATTACTTTAGTTCAACAAGATTTATTACCCGTTTTAGAATTAGTGGCTAAAACAAAACGTCCACTTCTTCTTATAGCTGAAAACGTTGAAAAAGAAGCTTTAGCTACTTTAATTTTAAATAAGTTACGTGGGATTGTTAACGTTGTAGCAGTTCGTGCTCCTGGGTTTGGCGAGCAACGAAAATTATTTTTACAAGATATTGCTATTTTAACAGGCGGGACTGTAGTGACTGAAGATGCTGGCTTAAGTCTTGATAACCTTCAATTGAATTTATTAGGCCAAGCACGACGTGTAATTGTAACAAAAGATAATACAACAATTATAACTGAAGGTAATGAAAGAGAGATTCAAATTCGTTGTGAACAATTACGAAAACAGATAAATTCAGCAGATACTGGATATGAAAAAGAAAAACTACAAGATCGAATTGCAAAATTATCTGGAGGAATAGCTGTCTTAAAAGTTGGGGCAGTTACTGAAACTGAAATGAAAGATAAAAAATTGAGACTAGAAGATGCTATTAATGCTACACGTGCAGCAGTTGAGGAAGGAATTGTTCCTGGGGGTGGGACAACCTTTGCTCATTTATCAGAAACGGTGATAACTTGGGCAAAAAATAATTTGAAAGAAGACGAGCTAGTTGGGGCAATGATTATTGCAAAAGCTATTTTAGCACCATTAAAACGAATAGCAGAAAATGCAGGTATAAATGGGCCTGTTATTGTTGAAAATGTTCAACAGCTGGATTTTGAGACAGGTTATAATGCAGCAAATAATACATTTGTAAATATGTATGACGCTGGAATTGTTGATCCAGCAAAAGTAACGCGTTCTGGACTACAAAATGCTACTTCAATTGCTAGCATGATCTTGACTACAGAGTGTATTATTGTTGATGAAGATAATGCTACAGACAAATAAAATTATTTGTCTGTAGTTTAAGTTTAAATTTGTCTTAACTATTTTTTCCATTCCATCTCTCTAATACTAACGTATTAGACCCATCTTTATTTTGATGATATTTAATAGGTTCAAAACCAATTTTTTGGCTCTCTCCAATAATAACTTCACCTGCATATTGTTGCGCGATTTTATCAATAAAGCTTTCTACCGGGTATGGTTGAGACCAATAACTCATATCAACTACTAAGTCATATTCATTTCCATTCCAGCAAAATTGAATATCGTAACCATTTGGTTGTGCAATGACTAAATTAGTCATCGAATTATCTGAATTAACTAACTGTCTTTTATGTTCAATATTTAATCTATTTAGAGATTTTTCTAAATAAAATAAATTTTGAAAACGGGTTTTCATATTTGTAAAATGTGACATAGTAATAAAAAATTCAAGGTTATATTATATAATCTACATTAATTGTAGATATAAAAATATAAAAAATTACGTCTATTAACATATAAAAATTAACTTTAGAGTTAGAAATATCAAATAATTTCTTAATTATAAAAATTAATTTCATATTTTATATTTTATTAATTATAATGTAATTTATTATTATCAGTTTCTGTATTCAAACTTATAAGATTTAATATATAAAGGATTATCAATTATGGATACTCGTTTACTTGTAATTGCAGCACCTCTATTAATTGCAGGCTCTTGGGCGCTTTTTAATATCGGTCGTTTAGCTATTCAACAAATTCAACGACTTTCACGTTAAAGTCATTTGAAAGTATAAAGAAAAATTAAATGTTTGATTTTTCTTTACACTTTATTTTATAATAATTTTATAATTAAATTAGATTAAAAAATTTATGGCTGTACCTAAAAAACGAACATCAAGAGCAAAGAAAAATGCTCGTAAAGCCAATTGGAAACGGAAAGCTAATAAAGAAGCACAAAAAGCATTATCATTAGCAAAATCAGTTCTACGTGGACAAACAACTAGTTTTATCTATAGTTTAAACGAAGAAGAATAAATCTTAATTACTTTTCAAGATTCATTCTTCATTCAAAGTATTATATATATCATCGCGGATGTGGCGGAATTGGTAGACGCGCTAGATTTAGGTCCTAGTGACTTTTGTTATGAGAGTTCGAGTCTCTCCATCCGCAATAAACCTTTCTTATTTATTATTTAATCTTTAATTAAAAAAAATCAGGATGACGCTTCCTTTTACTTTACAACAATTACGTATTATTAAAGCAGTCGCTTCAGAAAAAAGTTTTACAAAAGCCGCTGAAATTTTATTTATTTCTCAACCCTCATTGAGTAAACAAATTAAATTATTGGAAAATCGATTAGGTATTTTATTAATTAATAGGAAAAATAATAAAATTTCATTAACTGAAGCAGGTTATCTATTTCTTCAATATGCTGAACGTGTTTTAGCGTTGTGTGAAGAAAGTTGTCGTGCATTAAATGATTTAAAAAATGGTGAACGAGGTAATTTAACTGTTGGTGCAAGTCAAACTATTGGTACCTATTTAATGCCTCGAGTGCTTGCTCTTTTTGCCCAACATTATCCACAAATTAATTTAAAAGTTCATGTAGATTCTACACGTATAATTTCTAAACGCGTTGTTGATCGTGATATAGATATAGCAGTCGTTGGTGGTGATGTTCCTGAAGAATTAAAAAAACATTTAGAAATAGAAAATTTTGTTGAAGATGAATTAAGTCTAATTATTCCGAAATCTCACCCATTTGCCATAAAAAAACATAAATTAATAAATCGAGATGATTTATATCATTTGAATTTTATTACTTTAAATACTAATTCAACTATTCGCAAATTTATTGATAATATTCTTAAACAAAATAATATAGAAACAAAACAGTTTAAAATTATTATGCAACTAAATTCAATTGAGGCAATTAAAACTGCTGTAAGTTTAGGATTAGGCGCCGCTTTTGTATCTTCTTCTGCAATTGAAAAAGAAATTGAGCTCGAAACAATTGAAATTATTAAAATTGAAAATATTAAAATAACGCGTACATTGTCGATTATTACAAATTCAAACATTTATCGTTCAAAAGCTTTTGAATTTTTCTATAATGAATTATGGTCACTTAAAAATTTCACCGACTAGTTTTACTAAGTTTCAAAAAATTGACTTTAGTAAAATTTTTATAGTAAACTTATCCCATTAGTAACGATTCAAAAATTAAATATGAAGTATGCTATCGTAGAAATTAGTGGAAGACAATTCTGGGTTGAAACAGGTAAATACTATGATTTTAACCGTATTCCAACAAAATTGGGTCAAGAGATAATTCTAAACCGTGTATTATTAGTGAATAATGATGGCGAAGTTTTAGTCGGAAAACCTTATTTAGATACAGTTAAAATTAAAGGCAAGGTTTTAGAACATCGCCGTGGGAAAAAGACAATTGTATATAAAATGCGTCCAAAAAAGAAGACGCGTAAAAAGCAAGGACATCGACAAGAATTAACAAGAATTTTAATTGAAGATATAACTATTAAATAAAAAGGATTTAAATATGGCTCATAAAAAAGGTGCAGGTAGTACAAAAAATGGTCGTGATTCAAATGCAAAACGTTTAGGTGTTAAAAAATTTGGAGGTCAAACTGTAAAAGCTGGTAACATTTTAATTCGTCAACGCGGTATGAAATTCAAACCAGGAATTAATGTAGGGTGTGGTAAAGATTTTACATTGTTTGCATTGACTGATGGTACAGTTAAATTCGATTACAAAAATGCTCAACAAAAACGTGTAAATATAATCGTTTAAAATAACTAGTCATTTTTTATCTAGAATCTAAATTCTTAATAAAGTCAGCTGATAAAAACTAATTAGAGTATAAAATGTTAAGAAATTTATTTAATCAAAATTCAATAGCAAACAAATATAAAAATTTAGTTAATCAGATTAATGCATTAGAAAGTAACATAAAATCATTAACTGATTCTGAGCTAAGAGCTAAAACATTTGAATTAAAAAAAATTTATAAAGAAGAAAACGATTTAAATTCAATTCTAGCTGAATCCTTTGCAATAACACGTGAAGCGAGCTTACGAACACTAGGTTTACGGCATTTTGATGTGCAAATTCTTGGTGGCTTAACGTTAAACAACGGTAAAATTGCAGAAATGCGTACTGGTGAAGGTAAAACATTAGTAGCAACTTTACCTGCATATTTAAATGGTTTAACGGAGAAAGGTGTTCATATTGTCACTGTAAATGATTATTTAGCTGAGCGTGATCAAGTGTCAATGGGTCAAATTTATCGATTTTTAGGATTAGACACTGGATTAATACAAGAAAATATGACTGTTTCAGAGCGTCAAAAAAATTATGATGCAGATATCACATATGTGACAAACAGTGAATTAGGTTTTGACTATTTACGCGATAACATGGCGTTAAATCTTCGTGAAGTTGTTTTACGACCTTTTAATTATTGTATTGTTGATGAGGTTGATTCTATTCTAATTGATGAAGCTCAAACTCCATTAATTATTTCAAGTACAATAGATACTTTTATCGATAAATTTATTGTTGCAGCTGAAATAATTGAGTATTTAGAGGTGAATATTCATTTTAAAATTAATGAAAAGAAAAAAAATGTTATCTTAACTGAACAAGGTACAGTTCAAATTGAAAATATACTTGGTGTTACTGATCTATATAATGTTAACGATCCATGGATTCCATTTGTTATTAATGCGTTAAAAGCAAAAACATTATTTTTCAAAAATGTTCAATATATTGTTCAAAATAATCAAATCATCATTGTGGATGAATTTACAGGGCGGATTATGTCCGACCGACGCTGGAGTGATGGATTGCATCAAGCTATTGAAGCTAAGGAAGGATTGCCAATACGCGAAAATACACAAACTGTCGCATCCATAACATATCAAAATTTCTTTTTATTATATCCAAAATTATCAGGAATGACTGGAACAGCAAAAACAGCTGAATTAGAGTTTGAAAAAATCTATAAATTAGGTGTTGATGAAATTCCAACAGCTAGACCAGTTTTACGAGATGATTTATCTGATTATATCTATAAAGATCAACTTTCAAAATGGAATGCTATAGCAAAAGAGTGTAAAGATATTTCAAATCAAGGGCAGCCAATTTTAATTGGAACTACTACTGTTGAAAAATCTGAAATGTTAGCTGAGCTATTAAAAGAATATCAGCTTTCGTATCAACTTTTAAATGCAAAACCAGAAAATGTTCGACGTGAATCAGAAATCGTTGCACAAGCAGGTAAAAAAGGGGCAATTACAATTGCTACTAATATGGCAGGGCGCGGTACCGATATTATTTTAGGTGGGAACATTGAATTTAAAGTTCGAAAACAACTTTACATAATTTTAGTAAATTCTAAAAAGATTTGGAGGCAACAAAAGAGTAAATTCATCTCTTCTTTATATAACCAATTCCCACTTTTATCACAGAAATTTTTAAGTATACTATTTTCACTACTTAATAATCCAGTCTTCAATTCACTTTCTGAAACCGAAATCTTACGTTTATTAAATGAAAGTGATCAAATTAAAACGCCTAGAAATGATTATGAATGTTCTATTAAATTTTTAGTTAACGAATTTATTCGGTTTGAGAAAAAGGATCAAAAAGTTGAAAATACTATTGTTAAAAATTTAGGTGGATTATATGTTATTGGTACTGAAAGAAATGATTCGAGACGTATTGATAATCAACTAAGAGGACGTTGTGGACGTCAAGGTGATCCAGGAAAGTCTCGCTTCTTTTTAAGCTTAGATGATAATTTGTTACGTCGATTTGGGGGTGCAAACATTCAAAACTTCATGCAAAATCAATTCTTAGATGATTCGCCATTAGAATCAAATTTATTAACTAAAAGTTTAGACTCTGCTCAAAAACGAGTTGAGGAACAAGCTTACGATGCTAGAAAATATCTTTTTGATTATGATGATGTTCTGAACAAACAACGAAATGTAGTTTATTATGAACGTCGTCAAATTTTGGAAAGTAAATCAGTTCGTGATAAAATTTTAGCCTATGGAGAACAAGTCGTAGCAGAAATTAGTCTTGAATTAAAAGAGAAAAATTTAGATTTGAATGAAGCTTTATTTCTTATCGAAAATCTATTCGGAACTAATTTAATTTTAAATTTATTCCAAAAACTCGATTTAAATAAATCGAATTATGATCAAACCGAATTAGATACATATTTATATCAAGAATTTTGGTTATTTTATGAATTAAAATCTCTAGAGTTAGAAATTCGACAGCCGGGTATTATTAAAGCCTTAGAACGTACTCTAATTTTAGTGTATATTGATATTGCTTGGAAAGAGCATTTACAAAAAATGTCTTTGCTTCGCGATGCTGTTAGTTGGAGAGGATATGGGCAAAGAAATCCTTTATTTGAATATCGTGAAGAAGCTTATGATCTATTTCAAATTATTGGACAAACTACTAGGCATTTAGTTATTTATGATTTAATTAGATCATCAATGTTATAAATTGTTTTAGTGTTATTAATATTAATAAAAAAATTTTATGTCAAAACGAACATTATCAAATAAAAGTCGTGTTTCAATTTTGCGATTATCAGGTTTTCGTGCTCGCATGGCGACACCACAAGGTCGAAAAACATTAAAAAAACGTCGTCAAAGAGGACGCAAACAGTTAGCAATTCAAAAATAATAAGATTATTATTAGAATTAGGACAAATGACTAATTCTAATAATGAATTATTTTTTATTTAAAATTAATATAATAGTAATTTAATTTATTGGTTTCTTATCACACTATTTTATGAATTTTAATGATGAATTAAAACTTTTATTAAAAGCTCGGTATCCTATTATTTATATAAATACAATTGAAGAAGATCGTGTTGAATACGTTATTCGAAAAAGCATTAAAACTAATTTAAATCGCAGTATTTATAGTTGGGACTTTGTCGATGGTTATACAAATAATCCGAACAATGAAGGATTTGGTAAACGTAATCCTTTACAAGCGTTAGAATTAGTAGAAAGATTAACCTCAGAAACTCCTGCTTTATTTTTGTTAAAAGATTTTAACCGCTTTTTAAATGATATTTCCATTTCACGAAAATTAAAAAATCTAACCCGTACTTTAAAACTTCAACCAAAGACGATAATAATAATAAGTTCTGAATTGAGTATTCCTAGCGAATTACAAGATTTGATTACGATTGTAAATTTTCAATTACCAACTGAAAATGAAATACATGATGAATTAACTCGTCTAATCACTTCTTTAAATTTAAAGATTGATAATCAACTTTTAGAAAATTTAACACGAGTTTGCCAAGGTTTATCGTTAGAACGAATTCGAAGAGTTCTTTCTAAAATTATTGCAACTTATAAAACGATTGATGAAAATAGTATTCCTATTTTACTAAGTGAAAAAAAACAAATTATTAGTCAAACCGAAATTTTAGAATATTGGTCAACCAGTGACAATATTAGCAGTATTGGTGGAGTCGATAATTTAAAAGATTGGCTAAAGAAAAGAAAAACTGCTTTTGGTATCCAAGCTTTAAATTATGGGTTACCAACACCACGTGGTTTATTGTTAATTGGAATCCAAGGAACAGGAAAATCATTAACGTCAAAAGCCATTGCGACTGAATGGCAGTTACCGTTATTAAAATTAGATGTCGGAAAACTTTTTGGGGGGATTGTTGGAGAATCAGAATCACGACTTCGTCAAATGATCGGGCTAGCAGAAACCCTATCACCTTGTATTCTTTGGATTGATGAAATCGATAAAGCTTTTACTATGAATGATAGTAAAAGTGATAGTGGAACTAGTAATCGGGTTCTAGCAACATTTATCAGTTGGCTATCCGAAAAAACAAAACCTGTTTTTGTAGTTGCAACAGCAAATAATGTTGAATTATTGCCATTGGAAATTATTAGAAAAGGTCGTTTCGATGAAATATTCTTTTTAGATCTTCCAAAACGCTATGAACGTGAACAAATTTTTAAAATACATATCCAAGAATTTCGTCCAAAAAGTTGCGATACTTTCGATTATACAAGACTTGGTGAATTGTCGGAATCTTTTTCAGGAGCTGAAATACGTCAAAGTATTATTGA